AATGAATTGCCTGATAAAAGGATTACCTTGATAGGGTAAATAATGCAGTCAATACTGCATTCATTATATTTAATAGAATTAAACTATTTCTAAAAGTATCAAAAACTTTTGTGCATCATACACCAAAATATATTTATTACTTCATGCTATACGCTTATACAATAAAACATTAATATAAATGCAATAGTTGCACCGTAGGCATGTCATAATGTTTAAATAAATAATTAAAAAGATAAGCTAATTAAGCTACTGGGTTCATACCCCATTTATAAAGGTTCTAGTCCTTTTCTTTTTAATTTTTAACAATTCAGCAAAAGTTATATTTTTTTTAATTTTAATAACAGGAACCTTCATTACTGTCTCATCTAATTCTTGATTAGGTGCATGAATAGGGTTAGAAATCAATTTATTATCATTTATCCCCCTAATAAATAATAATAATTTGATATCTACAGAAGCCTCATTAAAATACTTTTTAACCCAAGCCATAGCCTCCGCAGTTCTACTATTCGCCATTATAATAAATTACTTAGGCAACCACCCATTAATTCAAGATAGCCCTACCTATAATAGCTTGATAATTACTTCATCGCTATTATTAAAAAGAGGTGCTGCACCGTTTCATTTTTGATTCCCTAATGTTATAGAAGGACTATCCTGAATAAATGCACTCACTCTAATAACATGGCAAAAAATCGCGCCCCTAGTATTAATTTCTTATACAACACTAAACAATACCTTTTTAGTAGCAACTATCGCCTCAACTATCGTAGGATCCCTAGGTGGGTTAAACCAAACCTCCCTACGAAAATTAATAGCTTATTCATCAATTAATCATCTAGGGTGAATACTAGCAGCTATGCAAGCAAACGAATCAATATGATGTGTATACTTCTCATTTTATACATTCTTATCCTTCAGCTTAACTTTTATATTCAACAATTTCAAAATATCCCATATTAACCAGCTATTTAATTCATTTTTCGAATCAAAAATCCTTAAATTCACCCTATTTTTAAATTTATTATCATTAGGGGGATTGCCCCCGTTCATCGGGTTCTTACCTAAATGACTAGTTATTCAGTCTCTAGTATTTAAGAGACAATATACATTAATAACTATCATAACAATTATAACATTAGTTACTCTATTTTTTTATCTACGGCTATGTTTTGCGGCTTTTATACTTAACTATTATGAAAATAACTGAATTGTTAACACAACTATTAACAATATTTCATTTAAAATAATGTTAATTATATCATTTATCTCTACATTTAGTCTAATTTTAATTTCCACAATCTATTTATTCTTATAAACAAACTATGCAGAAGGCTTTAAGTTAATTAAACTAATAGCCTTCAAAGCTATAAACATAAGTATAAATCTTTTAAGCCTTAGTAATTCATTACTCCTTTAGAATTGCAGTCTAACGTCATTTTTGACTATAAGGCCCAACTTAGTTGTTTATTAACCCTATTTATAATTGTTAATTGATTAAAAAGAATTAATTCTTATAAATAGATTTACAGTCTATCGCCTAAACTTCAGCCATTTAATCGCGACAATGGCTATTCTCAACAAACCATAAAGATATTGGAACACTATATTTCATCTTCGGAGCCTGAGCAGGTATAGTAGGAACCTCTCTTAGAATCCTAGTTCGAGCTGAATTAGGGCACCCCGGAGCATTAATCGGAGACGACCAAATTTATAATGTAATCGTAACAGCCCATGCTTTCGTAATAATTTTCTTTATAGTTATACCTATTATAATTGGCGGGTTCGGAAATTGACTCGTTCCCTTAATACTAGGTGCACCAGATATAGCATTCCCACGAATAAACAATATAAGATTTTGGTTACTACCTCCTTCCCTTACACTATTATTAGTGAGAAGCATAGTAGAAAATGGGGCTGGTACAGGCTGAACAGTTTACCCTCCCCTATCATCTGTTATTGCTCATGGAGGAGCATCAGTCGATCTAGCTATTTTCTCATTACACTTAGCCGGAATTTCCTCAATCTTAGGAGCAGTTAACTTCATCACAACAGTAATCAACATACGATCAACAGGAATTTCATTCGACCGAATGCCTCTTTTCGTTTGAGCAGTTGTACTAACGGCTCTATTACTCTTACTGTCACTACCAGTTTTAGCAGGAGCTATTACCATGCTATTAACAGATCGAAATTTAAATACTTCATTCTTTGACCCCGCTGGAGGAGGAGATCCTATCCTTTACCAACACTTATTTTGATTCTTTGGACACCCAGAAGTCTACATTTTAATCCTACCAGGATTCGGAATAATTTCTCACATTATCAGCCAAGAATCAGGGAAAAAGGAAACCTTTGGCTCTCTAGGAATAATCTATGCTATACTAGCAATTGGTCTTTTAGGATTTATTGTATGAGCCCACCATATATTTACAGTAGGTATAGATGTAGATACTCGAGCTTATTTTACATCAGCCACTATAATTATTGCTGTCCCCACAGGTATCAAAATTTTTAGTTGATTAGCCACTTTACATGGCACACAATTAAATTATTCCCCAGCGATACTATGAGCCTTAGGATTTGTATTTTTATTCACAGTAGGAGGATTAACAGGGGTTGTTCTCGCTAACTCATCTGTAGATATTATCCTCCACGATACATACTATGTGGTAGCTCACTTCCACTACGTACTATCAATAGGAGCCGTATTTGCCATTATAGCGGGGTTTGTTCATTGATACCCCTTATTTACAGGGTTAGTACTAAACCCAACCTGACTAAAAAGCCAATTTATTATTATATTCATTGGTGTAAACTTAACATTCTTCCCCCAACATTTTTTAGGATTAGCGGGAATACCTCGACGATATTCAGACTACCCAGACGCATACACAACTTGAAATGTAGTATCTACAATCGGGTCATCTATTTCTTTACTAGGTATTTTATTCTTCCTATTCATTATTTGAGAAAGTCTAATTACACAGCGACAAGTAATTTACCCTATACAACTCAGCTCCTCAATTGAATGGCTTCAAAACACCCCTCCAGCTGAACACAGCTATTCAGAACTGCCTCTTTTAACTAATTATCTAATATGGCAGATTAGTGCAATGGATTTAAGCTCCATATATAAAGTATTTTACTTTTATTAGAAACTAATGACAACGTGAGCTGCCCTTGGCCTTCAAGATAGAGCCTCTCCTCTTATAGAACAACTTACCTTCTTTCATGACCATGCTTTAATGATTTTAGTAATAATCACAACATTAGTGGGCTACTTAATATTTATATTATTCTTCAATTCATACACCAACCGAAACCTTTTACACGGTCAAACCATTGAAATAATTTGAACAATTCTTCCAGCGATCGTCCTTCTGTTCATCGCCTTCCCTTCTCTCCGGCTATTATATTTATTAGATGAAATTAACGAACCCTCAGTCACATTAAAAGCCATCGGGCACCAATGATACTGAAGTTATGAATATTCAGATTTTATAAATGTAGAATTTGACTCATACATAGTGCCAACAAATGAATTAACCGCAGATGGATTCCGATTACTTGACGTTGACAATCGTGTTATTTTGCCTATAAATTCACAAATTCGAATTTTAGTCACAGCAGCAGACGTAATTCACTCATGAACAGTTCCCGCCTTAGGTGTAAAAGTTGATGGGACCCCTGGTCGATTAAACCAAACTAATTTTCTAATAAATCGTCCTGGACTATTTTACGGCCAATGCTCAGAAATCTGTGGGGCCAATCACAGTTTTATGCCTATTGTAATTGAAAGTCTTCCTGTAAATCACTTTATCAAATGAATAACTAACAGAGCTAATTCATAACTTTCATTAGATGACTGAAAGCAAGTACTGGTCTCTTAAACCATTCTATAGTAAATTAGCACTTACTTCTAATGAAAAAAAAATTAGTTAAAAAATAACATTAGTATGTCAAACTAAAATTATTAAATAAGCTTAATATTTTTTAGTGCCTCAAATAGCCCCTATTGGTTGATTAAGCTTATTTATTATCTTTTCAATTACTTTTATCTTGTTTAGCGTAATAAATTATTACTCAGTAACCCCTAAAACACCTAAATCAAAAACTTCAAGTAAGTATTCAACTACTTCTTTAAATTGAAAATGATAACTAATCTATTCTCTGTATTTGACCCCTCATCAAGTATTTTTAATTTATCCTTAAATTGAATAAGAACATTTTTAGGCCTTCTTATCATTCCATCTGCTTACTGATTAATACCATCCCGATGACATGTTTTTTGAAACTCAATTCTTATAACCCTTCACAAGGAATTCAAAACTCTTTTAGGCCCATCAGGACACTCAGGATCAACTTTTATCTTTGTCTCTCTATTTTCATTGATTTTATTCAATAACTTTATAGGGCTATTCCCATATATTTTTACAAGAACAAGCCATTTAACACTTACACTTACATTAGCACTACCCTTATGGTTATGTTTTATAATTTACGGATGAATTAATCACACACAGCACATATTCGCCCACCTAGTCCCCCAGGGAACACCAGCAGTACTCATACCATTCATAGTATGTATCGAAACCATTAGTAATGTTATTCGACCTGGAACTTTAGCTGTACGACTAGCAGCCAATATAATTGCAGGACACTTACTACTTACCCTACTGGGAAACACCGGTCCCTCCCTCTCCTATGCTATTGTTTCTTTACTATTAATTGGTCAAATTGCTCTTTTAGTTCTAGAATCAGCTGTAGCTATTATCCAATCGTATGTATTTGCAGTCCTAAGAACTTTATACTCTAGAGAAGTAAATTAATGTCAACACACTCAAATCACCCATTCCATCTAGTAGACTATAGCCCCTGACCTCTAACAGGAGCAATCGGAGCTATAACCTCCGTTTCAGGTTTAGTAAAGTGATTTCATCAATTTGATATTTCATTATTTGCTTTAGGGAATATTATTACTATCTTAACAGTATATCAATGGTGACGAGACGTTTCTCGAGAAGGGACCTTCCAAGGGTTACACACCTTACCCGTAACATTAGGGTTACGCTGAGGAATAATTTTATTTATTTTATCAGAAATTTTATTCTTTGTATCTTTCTTCTGAGCATTTTTCCATAGAAGTCTTTCTCCAGCTATTGAACTCGGAGCCACATGGCCCCCCGCAGGGATCCAACCCTTCAACCCATTCCAAATTCCTCTATTAAATACAGCTATTCTACTATCCTCAGGAGTAACTGTAACATGAGCCCATCACAGATTAATAGAAGGCAACCACTCTCAAGCAACACAAGGATTATTCTTTACAGTCCTATTAGGAATTTATTTTACTATCTTACAAGCCTACGAATATATTGAAGCACCATTCACCATCGCAGACTCAGTTTACGGATCTACCTTTTTCATAGCAACAGGATTCCACGGAATTCATGTTCTAATTGGAACAACATTTCTCCTAGTATGTTTAATTCGCCATTTAAATAATCACTTTTCTAAAATCCACCATTTTGGATTTGAAGCAGCTGCATGATATTGACACTTCGTAGACATTGTCTGACTATTCCTTTATATCTCAATTTATTGATGAGGAGGATAAATAATTTCTATCTATATAGTATATAAGTATGTTTGACTTCCAATCATAAGGTCTACTAATTAGTAGTATAGATAATTTTTTCAGTTTTAATTACTTCATCAATTTTAATCGCCATCACCACCGCAGTAATAATGCTAGCTTCTATTTTATCAAAAAAAGCCCTAACAGACCGTGAAAAATGTTCTCCCTTTGAATGCGGATTTGACCCTAAATCCTCTTCACGCCTACCTTTTTCCCTTCGATTTTTCCTAATCACAATTATTTTTTTAATTTTTGATGTAGAAATTGCCCTAATTTTACCTATAGTATTAATTATCTCAATTTCTAATATCATAGCATGGACCACAACAAGAATTGTATTTATTATTATTCTAATTATCGGACTATATCATGAATGAAGTCAAGGAATATTAAATTGATCAAACTAGGGTTGTAGTTAATTATAACATTTGATTTGCATTCAAAAAGTATTGAAATATCAATCTACCTTATAAATCAACCCCAGAATATGAAGCGATTTATTGCAATTAGTTTCGACCTAATCTTAGGTGCTACGTACCCTTATTCTATAGATTTATAAAGTAATATTAATTTAATTAAAGTTTTAATAATTAATTGAAGCCAAAAAGAGGCGTATCACTGTTAATGATATAACTGAGACCAATCTCCAATTAAGGAAGTACGACGTTCAAGAAAAAGCTGCTAACTTTTATCTTTTAATGGTTAAACTCCATTTATACTTCTATTTATATAGTTTAACAAAAACATTACATTTTCACTGTAAAAATAAAATTTTCTTTTTATAAATTACTAAATATAATGCACTACATCCAAGAATTAAATAATTACCCCGACATCTTCAGTGTCACGCTCTACCTTAAGCTACTTGAATAAAAATTTAAAAAGAAAAACAAGAAAATAATTCATAAAACAAACAATAAAAGATAAATTTTCAAATTATTGTTATGCATAATAGATACATGCTGAGAATACTTAACTAATTCACGATATAAATTTTGACCCCCTAAAAATTCAGACCACCCCTGATCAAAAGTCTTACACACTATTAGTCCTAATATTAAAGGATAATTAATAATACCATAAGTTGAAATATAAGGTATAAATCACATAGAGCCAGAAAAATATCTAACCAAATAATTATGCAAAGACTTATTAAAATAAAATAAAGAAACATTAGAGATAAAATACCCAAACAATCCTCCTACCAAACAAACAAATAAAGTTAATAATTTTAAATAACTAGGTAAACAGATTATATAAGGAGTTGGAAAAACTAACCATCTTAATATACTACCCCCCACAATTCTCATTACTAACAAACCGCTCATACCTCGCAACATAATCCAACCCTCATCTCTCAATATATTAAGAGAGCCACAATTTAATTCCCCAGTTATAGAATAATACACTAACCGAAAAGAATAACAAACAGTCAGCCCCGTAGAAAAAAAATAAAGAAAAAAAGAAAATATGTTAATATAACTTAAAGAAACAACCTCCAAAATTAGATCCTTAGAGTAAAACCCCGCCAAAAAAGGTATTCCACACAGCGCTAAATTAGCTACATTAAAACATCCTGAAGTCAAAGGCATATAAACACCTAATCCCCCTATTAAACGAATATCTTGAGAATTATTTATATTATGAATAATAGCACCAGCACACATAAATAGTAAAGCTTTAAACAAAGCATGAGTCAATAAATGAAAAAAAGCAAGCCTATAAAATCCTATAGATAAAATTCTCATTATTAAACCTAACTGACTTAATGTTGAAAGAGCAATGATCTTTTTTAAATCAAACTCAAAATTAGCTCCTAACCCTGCTATAAATATCGTTAACCCAGACAATAATAGTAATAAATCCCCCAATCATCTGCCTCTCAATAAAACATTAAATCGAATCAACAAATAAACTCCAGCAGTCACCAGCGTAGAAGAATGAACTAAAGCCGAAACAGGGGTAGGGGCCGCTATAGCCGCCGGTAATCAAGAAGAGAATGGAATCTGAGCACTCTTAGTCATAGCAGCCAATACAATTAATGCACCAATAACCTCCATTTCAATTCTATTTTTCATGCTTTCTAAATAAAAAATATAATTTCAACTCCCATAATTTAGTATTCAAGCAATTGCTAATAAAAAAGCTACATCCCCAATACGATTAGATAAAGCAGTTAACATACCAGCATTATAAGACTTAATATTTTGAAAATAAATTACTAAACAATAAGAAACCAGCCCCAATCCATCTCACCCCAATAAAATGCTAATTAAATTAGGACTAATGATCAATAATATTATAGACAACACAAATATTAAAACCAGCATAATAAACCGATTAATATTTATATCTCCTCTCATATACTCCTTTCTATAATAAATTACTAAAGAAGCAATTAACAGAACAAAAGACATAAACAACAATCTCATCCAATCAAACAAAAAGGTTATTACAATTCTAGTTGAATTTAAACTAACAACTTCTCATTCTAAAAATAAAGACTGGTCATTCAATAAAAATACTAAACTAGAAGTAAAAAAACTAATTCTAATAACAAATAAAATTAAAAATCTAATTCTACAAATTGATAAATATTTCATGATCTAAAATGACAACCTCATTTCATTGACACCACAAATCAATATTTTAAATAAACTATTTAGATCTAAAGCCAAAATAAACACATATCTCTCTTTAAAATTAACAAATTTAAAGGAAATCAATGAAGAAATAATAAATAAAACTCACGAATCCTACCCCCTCTAAATGAATAGACACCCGAAAAAATCTTACCATGCTGACTATAAGCATATAAATATAAAGTATAAGCAGCTCTAAAAAAAGATAACAAAGACAAAGAAACCATAGTTACCCAAGACCAACTTACAATTCTATTCAACAAAGAAATTTCCCCTAACAGATTTAAAGACGGGGGGGCAGCTATATTACAAGCTCTTAATAAAAACCATCACAAAGTTATAGAAGGCATAAAATTCAATAAGCCCTTATTAATTAGTAATCTTCGACTCCCTAATCGCTCGTATGTAATATTTGCCAAACAAAATAACCCCGACGAACACAACCCATGAGCAATTATCAAAGTGTAAGAACCACAAAGACCCCAATATGTTAAAGTTATTAAGCCCCCTAAAACAATCCCTATATGCGCAACGGATGAATAAGCAATTAAAGCCTTTAAATCAGTCTGACGCAAACAAACTAAACTAATTAAAACTCCTCCAACCAGTCTAATTCTAACCCACACATAGTTATATTTAACACCTATTAATTGCAAAAAAGGAAAAACACGCAACAGCCCATACCCCCCTAACTTCAGCATAATCCCGGCCAAAATCATTGACCCTGAAACAGGGGCTTCAACATGAGCTTTGGGAAGCCATAAATGAACTAAAAACATAGGTATCTTAACTAAAAAAGCCAAAATTAAAGATAAATATAACAAATCATAATTAAATATATAATTACTTAATAAATAAAAATTTATTGTATTTAAATTATTGTATAAATAAAAGATTCCAACCAGTATAGGTAAAGAAACTAACAAAGTATAAAACAATAAATAAACACCTGCTTGAAGACGCTCCGGTTGATACCCCCAACCCAAAATCAAAAATAAAGTCGGAATTAGACTTCTTTCAAAAAATAAATAAAACATAAACAAATTCATTCTTCTAAAAGTTAATACTAAAAAAACTAATAAAATTAAAATATTAAATAAAAATAAATTCTTATAGTTATTATACTTATAAACAGATTCACTAGCACTAATCATAAGCACACAAATTCAAAATCTCAACAAAATAAGACCATAAGAAATAACGTCAATTCCCAAAAAATAAGAAATACCCACAAAATAATTAGTACAATAATTTAAGGCAATAAAAACAAAGGTCACAATAAATAATAAATTTTGAACCATTCAAAATAACCCATTCATAAAACAAATAGGGCTAATAAAAATTATTATAAAAATAAATTTTAACATTGTAATACATTAAACGACTGAAAATAATCATTCCCATGAGTACGAATTATAGAAACTAAAATAGAAAGCCCCAAAGCACCTTCACATACTCTAAAAGTTAAAAATATCATGCTAAAAAATCTTCTGTAATCTATTAAATTTAAATAAATAAATAGAATAAAAAATAATCTTAACACAATATATTCTAAGCTCAAAAGCATTGATAATAAATGTTTACGATTAGAAACAAACACAAAAATTCCTATTAAAAATAAAAAACAAGGTAACCCCCAGTATAAACTTATTAACATTAGTTTTAATAGTTTAATGAAAACATTGGTCTTGTAAACCAAAAATAAGAAACTATCTTTTAAAACTTCAAGAGAAAAGAAATAACTTTATCATTAATCCCCAAAATTAATATTTTAAATAAACTACCTCCTGATATTATACAATTACTACTATACTCTTCCACACTAATCTCAGGATTAATTTTTATTCAAATAAACCACCCCTTAGCGATAGGTTTAATACTATTAATTCAAACCCTACAAATTTGTTTAATCACTGGATTAATAGCTAAAAGATTCTGATTTTCCTATGTATTATTTTTAATCTTTCTAGGAGGAATACTTGTATTATTCATCTACGTAACCTCATTAGCATCAAATGAAATATTTTCTTTGTCAATAAAATTAACAACTATTTCTACTATAATTATATTAATATTAACGCTAACTACTATATTCATAGACAAATCATCCACATCGTTCTTTATTCAAAACCTAGAAATGCACCCCATATACAATTTAACTCTAACTATTCCTGAAAACTCTTTAAATCTTCACAAACTATATAATTTACCAACAAATTTTATCACTATCCTATTAATAAACTACTTATTAATTACATTAATTGCCGTAGTAAAAATTACTAAGCTATTCTACGGGCCCCTTCGGCAAATAAACTAATGAATAAACCTTTACGAACACAACACCCCCTATTTAAAATTGCAAACAATGCTCTAGTCGACCTCCCCGCCCCAATTAACCTCTCAGCATGATGAAATTTTGGATCCTTATTAGGCCTATGTTTAATTATTCAAATTCTAACAGGCCTATTTCTCGCTATACACTACACTGCAGACATTAACTTAGCATTTAATAGTGTAAATCATATCTGCCGAGACGTCAACTACGGATGATTACTACGAACTCTTCATGCTAACGGTGCATCATTTTTCTTCATTTGCATCTATTTACACATCGGACGAGGAATTTATTACGGGTCTTATTTATTTAAACCTACCTGATTAGTAGGAGTATTAATTTTATTTCTAGTAATAGCAACCGCATTTATAGGGTATGTCCTACCATGAGGTCAAATATCCTTTTGAGGAGCTACTGTTATTACTAATCTACTATCAGCCATCCCCTACTTAGGAATTGACCTAGTTCAATGAGTATGGGGAGGATTCGCAGTAGACAACGCCACACTTACACGATTCTTTACATTCCACTTCATCCTACCATTCATTGTATTAGCAATAACTCTAATTCATCTTTTATTCCTACATCAAACAGGATCCAACAATCCTATTGGATTAAACTCAAATATTGATAAAATCCCCTTCCACCCATACTTTTCATACAAGGATATTGTAGGATTTATTATTATAATTGCATCGCTAGTTATTCTAACATTAACTAACCCCTATTTATTAGGAGACCCAGATAATTTTATCCCTGCTAATCCACTAGTTACCCCTGTTCACATTCAACCAGAATGATACTTCCTGTTCGCCTACGCAATTCTTCGCTCTATTCCCAATAAACTTGGGGGAGTAATTGCTCTAGTATTATCAATTGCAATTTTAGCAATCCTACCCCTCTACCATCTAAGAAACTTCCGAGGGATTCAATTCTACCCAATCAACAAAATCCTATTTTGAATTATAGTCGTAACAGTAATATTATTGACCTGAATTGGAGCACGACCAGTAGAAGAGCCTTATGTACTAGTAGGACAAATCTTAACTATTATTTATTTCCTCTATTATATTATTAATCCACTAGTAAATAAATGATGAGACAACCTAATTAATTAGTTAATGAGCTTGAATAAGCATATGTTTTGAAAACATAAGATAGAAAATCAACCTTTCTATTAACTTTACTTAATTTTATTAACCACATATAATAAATCAACAATAGTTTTAGTCCAATAATAAATAATAAAAAATTTAATGAAAACGGTAAAAAACTCTTTCAAGCTAAATATATAAGTTTATCGTACCGAAATCGAGGAAGAGTCCCACGAGCCCAAATAAATATAAATGAAATAAATGTTAACTTTACATAAAACATAATACTAAAAACATCACAACCCAAAAAAATTACACAAAATAATATTCTTATAAATAAAATTCTAGCATACTCAGCTATAAAAATTAAAGCAAAACCACCACTTCTGTATTCAATATTAAACCCAGATACTAATTCTGATTCACCCTCCGCAAAATCAAAGGGAGTACGATTAGTCTCAGCTAAACATATACAAAATCAAACCAATCTAATGGGAAACAAAATCACCAAAAATCAAATTATTTTTTGATAATAATAAAAATCTAAAATATTATAACTTCCAATTAAAAAAACAAATGACAAAAGAACCAGTGCCATTCTAACTTCATAAGAAATAGTCTGTGCCACAGCTCGCAATCCTCCCAACAAAGCATAATTAGAGTTAGAAGATCAACCAGCAATCATAACAGTATAAACCCCCAAACTAGTACAACACAAAAAAAATAACAATCCTAAATTAAATGAAAATAACTTTACAAATAAAGGAATACACAACCAAGCTACCAAAGACAAAAATAAAGAAAAAATAGGAGAAAAATAATAAGAAATATAATTTGACAAAAGAGGATAAGTTTGTTCCTTAGTAAATAACTTAATCGCATCACAAAAAGGTTGGGGAATACCTATTAAACCAACTTTATTAGGCCCCCTTCGAATTTGAATGTAACCTAAAACCTTCCGCTCCAAAAGAGTTAAAAAAGCCACTCTTACTAATACACAAACTACCAAAATTAAACTTCCAACAACTGATAGAATAAGTTCTATAAAAAACAAGTACTGCCTGTAATATAAATTACATAAATAAATCCTAAATTTATTGCACTAATCTGCCAAGGTAGTAAATAATTAGTCACATTCTATATATAAAATTTTATTATTCTAATATCTGGTCCTTTCGTACTAAGATATTATAATGTATTAAAGATAGAAACCAACCTGGCTTACGCCGGTCTGAACTCAGATCATGTAAGAATTTAAAAGTCGAACAGACTTGAAATTTAAGCGGCTACACCTAAAAATTTATCTTAATCCAACATCGAGGTCGCAAACTTTTTTATCGATATGAACTCTCCAAAAAAATTACGCTGTTATCCCTAAAGTAACTTAATCTTATAATCGCTATTAACGGATCAATAACTCATAAATTAATGATTTTTAATAATTAAAAGTTCATTAAATTTTAATATCACCCCAACAAAATACTTTATCTTATAAAAATAAACCAATCCTAAAAAATTTAAACAACATAAAATATAAAGATTTATAGGGTCTTCTCGTCTTTTAACTATATTTTAGCTTTTTAACTAAAATATAAAATTCTATTATAAATTTATATGAAACAGATTATACCTCGTCCAACCGTTCATTCCAGCCTTCAATTAAAAGACTAATGATTATGCTACCTTTGCACAGTTAGAATACTGCGGCCATTTAAATAATTTCAGTGGGCAGGTCAGACTTTAAAAATAACTCAAAAAGACATGTTTTTGTTAAACAGGCGGGTAAAATATTTGCCGAGTTCTTTATATAAACCTAACATATAAAATTACATAAACAATAAAAATATACTAATTCCATCATTATTTCTTTTCATACAAAATCCATGAAAAAATTTTTATAAATAAATTAAAATATAATAAATAATATAATACATAAAATAATTTATAACAAACTTTATAACGATTGCTAATTCTAAGCATACGTCTTATAATAAAATTATTAATTTTTAATAATTTATCTTAAAGCTTATCCCTTAAAATATTCAAATTTATAAATTTTCCAATTAAATAAATAACCAAAAAATCAAAAATTTGTAAATTAAATTTATTTCTAAAAAAACTAGATACCTTTATAAACGAATAACATTTCATTTCTAATAATCTATTTAAAATAATTTTGACACATTAAATTTCATAAATTATTAACTCTTATAAAATCGAGATTAATATTCTTAAATATTAATTATTTGATAGACCCTGATACACAAGGTACAATAAATTAAATTTTCTTTTCCTATAAAAATTTTTCAAAATATTTCAGTTATCTTTCACAATACTAATAAACTATTATTAACATTATTTTTTCATTAAAAATTACTAAAACATTTAATTAAATAATTATTTTTAATATATTATATCAAAAAACAATATAAATTAATAAACAAATTTTAAATCAACCTATATTGATTTGCACAAAAATCTTTTCAATGTAAATGAAATGCTTTACTTAATAAGCTTTAAGTTGTCATTCTAGATACACCTTCCGGTACATCTACTATGTTACGACTTATCTTGCCTTAATAACAAGAGCGACGGGCGATGTGTGCATATTATAGAGCTAAAATCAAATCTACAATCTTTAAAATTTTACTATCAAATCCACCTTCACTAAACATTTAAAATTTAGATCCGTTTAAATAAATTTATTGTAACCCATCTCTACTTAAACATAAGCTACACCTTGATCTGATATAAATTCTTATAAAAATTATAGAAAATTATTATTCTAATAAAATATTCTGATAACGACGGTATATAAACTGAAAAACAAATTTAAGTGAGGTACATCGTGGATTATCAATTACAGGACAGGTTCCTCTGAATAGACTAAAATACCGCCAAATTTTTTAAGTTTCAAGAACATAACTACTACTACCTTAGTGATTAAATTACATTTTAAATAATAGGGTATCTAATCCTAGTTTATTACTAAAATTTACAAGCCTCAAAAACTTCCTATAAAAAATTTTTAAATTTAAAATTTCACCTAATAAATTTAATACTATTCTATTATAATAAATTTTAACTCACACTGAACAAATTTTATTCGCATTATTTGTGTAACCGCGGCTGCTGGCACAAATTTAGCCAATACTCTATGAAATTACTATTTCCAAATTTCTTTGATTAATAAAACTATTTACTGAGAATACAATTAAAATTTACTTATTATTCAAATAAGCAAAAACTCACGCAAAAACTTACATATAAAATAAATCAATAATAAAATACAAAGCCAAAATAAAACTTTAATATTAACAAATAATTAAATACATATAAAACAATAATAAACATAAATATTAATCTAAATAATATTATCTAATCAATAAAATAAAAAAGTTAGATTAAACTTAAGTAAAACCAGTTAGTAATTCCTCCTGGTCAACAATTACCCCCTAAGTAATATGCCGTTTTTCATTACAAAAATTAAATGAACTTAAACTTATTACAAGAATCAACTAACCTTTAATTTTAATAACAATTATTTAATTTAATTTATGATTAAAATAATTAATCAAATTAAATATAAATAACAAAAAAAAATTAGGATGAAAATTGAAATAATAATTAAATTAAATAATATAAAAAAATTATATTATAAATTAAAACTTTAATTAATATTTCAATTTTCATCTAATTTTTTTTTTTTTTTTTTTTTTTATATAAATTTTATAAAAATATTAAGTTTATTTATAAATATTTTATTCATAAATTTATTTTAAATGTAAATTTATTTTTTTTTTTATATAAATATTAAAGATAATTAAACGATATACCAAGTTAAGATTAATATATATATATATGTATATAAATATTTAATTAATTAATATATATCTATATTCATATAAAAAAAAACCTTAAGATTCATAGATGAATAACAGTATTATCAATTTATTAGTATATAATATAATCTAACATTATAAACATTGTTATAAATAAATATTAAAAATAAATTTATTATAATCATTTATCTATTTATATGAAGTTGATCTTTTAACTCTCGGAAATGTCTATATTGGAATTTTAAATTATCTAGATTCATAATAACTAATTTTTTAGACAATACTTTTTTTTATTACTTAAATCACCTAATATTAATTTAATATAAAGCTATACATGTCACTTAAATCTAAGTATAAAAAAAAAAAAAAAAAAAAAATTAGATGAAAACAGCTTATTTTAAATGAAATAAGTTTATTTCATTC